GGCATCCTGCTTTTCTATGTTCTATAGACTTGTATGTAACTATTGAGAGTCGGGATATTATACATAATGTAAATATTCCATCAAAAAGTTTTATTTTAGTTCAAAATGATCAATATGTAGAATCAGAACAAGTGATTGCTGAGATTCGTGCTGAAACGTCTACTTTTCATTTTAAAGAGAAGGTACGAAAACATATTTATTCTGAATCAGAGGGAGAAATGCACTGGAGTACCGATGTCCACCATGCACCTGAATATACATATGGTAATGTTCATCTATTATCAAAAACAAGTCATTTATGGATATTAGCAGGAGGTCCGTCCAGATCTAGTAGAGTGTCTTTTTCGCTCCACAAGGATCAAGATCAAATAAATGCTCATTCTTTTTTTGTCGAAGAAAGATATATCTCTGACCCTGACCTATTAATGACTAATTGTTTGTTGGATACTTCTGGTAAAAAAGATAAGAAAATTCTTGATTATTCAACAAGACCTCATCAAACGATATCTAATGGTTATTGGAATTTCATATATCCTTCTATTATCCAAGGTAATTCTTATTTCTTGGCGAAAAAGCGAGGAAATAGATTCATCATTCCATTACAATATGATCAAAAACGAGAGAAAGAACTAATACCCTGTTTTGGTATTTCAATCGAAATACCAAAACAGGGTATTTTACGTAGAAAAGGTATTCTTGCTTATTTTGATGATCCACGATACAGAAGAAGCAATTCGGGAATTACTAAATATGGGACCGTAGAGGTCAATTCAATCATAAAAAAAGAGGATTTGGCTGAGTATAGAGGATCAAAAGAATTTAGTCCGAAATACCAAATGAAAGTGGATCGGTTTTTTTTCATTCTCGAAGAAGTGCATATTTTACCCGGATCCTCGTTGATAATGGTCCGGAACAATAGTATCATTGGAGTAGATACACAACTCGCCTTAAATACAAGAAGTCGAGTAGGTGGATTAGTCCGAGTGGAGAGAAAAAAAAAAAATATGGAACTCAAAATCTTTTCCGGAGATATTTATTTTCCTGGAGAGGCAGATAAGATATCTAGGCACAGCGGCATTTTAATACCACCGGAAACAGAAAAAAAAAATTCTAATTCTAAGGAATCAAAAAAATGGAAAAATTGGATCCATGTCCAACGGATCACACTTACCAAGAAAAAGTATTTTGTTTCGGTTCGACCCGTAGTCACATATGAAATAGCTGATGGCATAAATTTAGCAACACTTTTTCCTCAAGATCTCTTGCGGGAAAAGAATAATGTCCAACTTAGAGTTGTCAATTATATCCTTTATGGAAATGGCAAGTCAATTCGAGGAATTTCTCATACAAATATTCAATTAGTTCGGACTTGCTTAGTATTGAATTGGGATCAAGAACAAAATGGTTCTACGGAAGAGGTTCATGCTTCCTTTATTGAGGTAAAGGCAAATGATCTGATTCGTGATTTCATAAGAATTGAATTAGTCAAGTCCACTATTTCGTATACCGGAAAAAGATATGATAGGGCAAGTTCCGGATTGATTTCCGAGAGTGGATTAGACCGTATAAATATCAATCCTTTTTATTGCAAGGCCAGGATTCAACCACTTACCCAGCATCAAGGTACTATTGGTACATTGTTGAATCGAAATAAGGAATGCCAATCTTTGATAATTTTGTCATCATCCAATTGTTCTCGAATTGGTCCATTCAATGGTTCGAAATATAACAATATCACAAAAGAATCGGATCCCATAATCCCAATTAAAGATTTGTTGGGTCCCTTAGGCAGTATTGTACCTAAAATAGTAAATTTCTATTCATTTCACTATTTAATAACTTATAATCAGATCTTAGTAAAGAAATATTTGCTACTTGAGAATTTTCAACAGACTTTCCAAGTACTTGAAGTACTTAAATACTGTTTAATAGATGAAAATAGGAGGATTTATAATCCCGATCCATACAGTAACATCATTTTGAATCCATTCCATTTGAATTGGCACTTTCTCCATCACAATTATTGGTTCGAGACATCTACAATAATTAGTCTTGGACAGTTTTTTTGTGAAAATGTATGTCTCGAACCACACGTAAAAAAATCTGGTCAAATTCTAATTGTTCATGTTGACTCCTTAGTTATAAGATCAGCTAAGCTCTATTTAGCCACTCCAGGAGCAACTGTTCATGGCCATTATGGAAAAATCTTTTACCAAGGAGATACATTAGTTACATTTATATATGAAAAATCGAGATCCGGTGACATAACGCAAGGCCTTCCAAAAGTGGAACAAATCTTAGAAGTACGTTCGATTGATTCAATATCAGTGAACCTTGAAAGGAGAGTTGAAGGTTGGAACCAAGGTATACCAAAAATTCTTGGAATCCCCTGGGGATTCTTGATTCAAGCCGAGGTAACCATAGCTCAAAGTCGTATCTCTTTAGTTAATAAAATCCAAAAGGTTTATCGATCTCAGGGGGTACAGATCCATAATAGACATATAGAGATTATTGTACGTCAAGTAACATCAAAAGTCTTGGTTTCAGAAGATGGAATGTCTAATGTTTTTTCACCTGGGGAATTAATCGGATTGTTGCGAGCGGAACGAGCGGGGCGTGCTTTGGACGAAGCGATCTCTTATCGGGCAATCCTATTGGGAATAACGAGGGCATCTTTGAATACTCAAAGTTTCATATCCGAAGCAAGTTTTCAAGAAACCGCTCGAGTTTTAGCAAAAGCTGCTCTACGAGGTCGTATTGATTGGTTGAAAGGCCTGAAAGAGAACGTTGTTCTGGGTGGGATTATACCTGTTGGTACCGGATTCCAAAAATTAGTGCACCGTTCAAGGCAAGATTCAAGGCAAGACAAGAACGTTTATTTGGAAATCAAAAGAAAGAATCTATTCGACTTGGAAATGAGAGATATTTTGTTACATCATAGAGAATTATTTTGTTCTTCCGTCCCAAACAATTTCCATGAGACATCAGAACAATCATTTACGCGATTTCATAATTCCTAAGAAAGAGCGGATTCTTTTACTTTAACTATCTCTATCTGGCTTGTAACTTAACTATCATCTTGTCTGAGTTTAATATATAAATAATTAAAAGACATTAATGGTTTGTATCGTGTATCAACGGTCAATTCCCGGTAGAAGGTTTCATCGGAACAATTATTTATTTCAAAGTACCTCGTCTCTTAAAAAAAGAAAAAACAAAAAGGAAGTGTGAGGAAAAATGACAAGAAGATATTGGAACATCAATTTGGAAGAGATGATGGAGGCCGGAGTTCATTTTGGTCATGGTACTAAGAAATGGAATCCTAGAATGGCCCCTTACATCTCTGCAAAGCGTAAAGGTATTCATATTACAAATCTCACTAGAACTGCTCGTTTTTTATCAGAAGCCTGTGATTTAGTTTTTGATGCAGCAAGTAGGGGAAAAAACTTCTTAATTGTTGGTACCAAAAATAAAGCAGCGGATTCAGTAGCATCAGCTGCAATAAGAGCTCGGTGTCATTATGTTAATAAAAAATGGCTTGGTGGTATGTTAACGAATTGGTCTACTACGGAAACGATACTTCAAAAGTTCAGGGATTTAAGAGCAGAACAAAAGATGGGGAAACTCAACCGTCTTCCCAAAAGAGATGCAGCAATGTTGAAGAGAAAATTATCTACCTTGCAAACATATCTTGGCGGTATCAAATATATGACGGGGTTGCCTGATATTGTGATCATCGTTGATCAGGAAGAAGAATATACAGCTCTTCGAGAATGTGTAATTTTGGGGATTCCGACGATTTGTTTAATCGATACAAATTGTGACCCAGATCTCGCAGATATTTCGATTCCAGCTAACGATGACGCTATAGCTTCAATCCGATTGGTTCTTAACAAATTAGTATCCGCAATTTGTGAGGGTCGTTCTAGCTATATAAGAAATCGTTGATTATGATTAAGAAAAATTAGTTAATTATTTTGGGATTTTATAGATTCGGTTACTATTCTTGTCTTGAATTAAAAAACAAAAAGGCAGTGTGGGCATATTGATAATATGTTATCATGTTATGTGATTTCTTGGTATCCTATGTAATTTTTTGATATCCTAAATATACGATTAATGATTCAAGTTGGTGAGTTGAGAAAGAGATGGTTGAATCAAAATAATTTCTTTTTTGAAGTTCAATTTCCGTTAGAGGACAATATGAATGTTATACCATGTTCCATTAAAACACTCAAAGGGTTATACGATATATCGGGTGTAGAAGTAGGCCAACATTTCTATTGGCAAATAGGAGGTTTACAAATTCATGCCCAAGTGCTTATCACTTCTTGGGTAGTAATTGCTATCTTATTAGGTTCAGTCATCATAGCTGTTCGGAATCCACAAACCATTCCGACCGACGGTCAGAATTTCTTCGAATATGTCCTTGAATTTATTCGAGACTTGAGTAAAACCCAGATTGGAGAAGAATACGGTCCTTGGGTTCCCTTTATTGGAACTATGTTCCTATTTATTTTTGTTTCTAACTGGTCAGGTGCTCTTTTACCTTGGAAAATTATACAGTTACCTCATGGGGAGTTAGCTGCGCCCACGAATGATATAAATACTACTGTTGCTTTAGCTTTACTCACGTCAGTCGCATATTTTTATGCGGGTCTTAGCAAAAAAGGATTGGGTTATTTTGGGAAATACATTCAACCAACTCCAATCCTTTTACCAATTAACATCCTAGAAGATTTCACAAAACCTTTATCTCTTAGTTTTCGACTTTTCGGGAATATATTGGCTGATGAATTAGTAGTTGTTGTTCTTGTTTCTTTAGTCCCTTCAGTAGTTCCTATACCTGTCATGTTTCTTGGATTATTTACAAGTGGTATTCAAGCTCTTATTTTTGCAACCTTAGCCGCGGCTTATATAGGGGAATCCATGGAGGGTCATCATTGACTAGTTTTTCAAATAATCTTTTTTATTATATTATTATTAAGTAAGCTTATACCAATTCATGCATGGTTCAAGATAATCCAATTGGTTGGGTAACATAATAACGTATGATTATATGACCTAGAGTTGTAGGAGAAAAGATGGGCGATATTACAGAATTCTAAAAAAAAAGAAGGGTTGGGGAGGTTATACTAGATGTATGTAATGTCTATAAGCCATAACATAACATAATCATAACATAACATAATATAATATCAATATATAATTATAAATTATATATTATTAATAATTAATAAATTATTATTAATAATTAATAAATTAATAAATTATATATTATTATTATTACTATTATTACTATTTATTACTATTATTATTATTACTATTTCTAGAATAATATTCTATAATAATAACTTCTCCTAATCACAGCTAATCCTATAATCATAATCCTTATTATTTATTTATTATATATATTTATTATATATTTATTTATTATATATATATATTTATTTATTTATTAATTATTAATATTTAATATATTTCATATTTCTAATATATATATTTCATTTAATATATATTTCATTTTTTTTGAATTTAATATATATTTCATTTTCAAATTTTCATTTATATTTATTATTATTTATTTTATTTTTATATTATTTATATTTTTATATTTACATTTTATATTTATTTTATAATATATGGTTTTATAATATAATTTTTATAATATAATATGGTTTTATATAATATAATATGGTTTTAATAGTAATATGGTTTTAATAGTTTTATAAATAATTAGTTTTAAATTATATAAATATAAATCAAATTATATAAATAACAAATAATAATATCAAAACAAAATAATAATAATAATATAAAAATAAGAAATAATATTATGTTATGTTTATAAATAATTTATTATAAATAATTTATAAATAATTATTATGTTATGTTAATATGTTATGTTAATAAAAAAAATTCTTATGATTGTGTTTATCAAAAATTTCTTTATAAAATAAATAATTTAGTTTAAATTTAAAATTTTAATAAGTAATATTTGATTTGATTGATATTGATTGCAGCTCACACTGCATTTAGTCACACTGCATTTAGATAGATTTTTATATCAGTCCTTCTATTTCGTCTGTGATTGTGGATTGAATGAAAAAAGAAATGAACTCAAGACAAGAATAGTATAGTGTAGTAAAGAACGAAGAATTAAATGAAAGAATAGTTCGAAACAAAGAAATACAATAGCTAAAACTGTATGCATATGGATTTACAAAAACTCCATGATGGGTAGAAACTAAAAATGAGATAGTTCTGGCAATTCAGTTCAGTAATTTAGTAATATTATCATTTCAATTCGGAGTTTTTAGTTACTTTGACCGCTGGATCTTAATGATCAAATGAATAATAATTCATTGGTTGATTGTATCATTAACTATTTCTTTTTTTTTGGTGCGAGGAACTTACTATGAATCCACTGATTTCTGCCGCTTCTGTTATTGCTGCTGGATTGGCCGTGGGGCTTGCTTCTATTGGACCTGGAATTGGTCAAGGTACTGCTGCAGGCCAAGCTGTAGAAGGTATTGCGAGACAACCAGAAGCAGAGGGTAAAATACGAGGTACTTTATTGCTTAGTCTAGCTTTTATGGAAGCTTTAACAATTTACGGACTGGTCGTGGCATTAGCGCTTTTATTTGCGAATCCTTTTGTTTAATCCTAGAATAGAATCCTAGAATAGAAATATAAGTACCTTACGTTATTTTAACTTGGAATTTGGAATTGCCGAATTATATTAACATAACACTTTACTTATAAATTACTTATTTGTTGAGACAATACCCCTGGAAGGACTGATTTGAGGATGAGGAATTTACCGGATTTGCTTGCTTTCTTCCTTTCTGTCCTTAGCTTAGTATAATAGAAAAAGAAAACTTTTTGACTTTCATTGTTGGAAGCGTTTCAACAAACGAAATATTTATCAATTGATATCAAATCTAAGACCTAAGTAAAGGTAAAGTATCTTATCTTATTGGAAACTTCTTGAAAACTTAAAAAAAAGTAAGAAATTTCAAATAAATGAAATTACTAGATTTAATCTATTGCCATTAAATAAAGTGGAAATTCAATTAATATAATAAAAAAAAAGAAATCGATCAAAAAAGGGCAAGCGAAGTGATACAAAAAGAACGGAGTTTTTTGTTAGTCCTATCTATAAGAGAGGAGAGCATATGAAAAATGTAATCGATTCTTTCGTTTCCTTGGGCCATTGGCCATCCGCCGGGAGTTTCGGGTTTAATACCGATATTTTAGCAACAAATCCAATAAATCTAAGTGTAGTGCTTGGTGTATTGATTTATTTTGGAAAGGGAGTGTGTGCGAGTTGTGTATTTCAAGAATAGGTTGGATCCATCCAGCTGCACTTTATTTATGTTTATGGTATTTATTAGGAGAAATAGGAAAAAGGTGCACGATCTCAACGAATTACTTCTGAATTTATTCAGAAATCATATGTAAGAACCATAGCATTTCGTGACTTATTGGTAAATCCAC